TTGTGGATACTGCTGTACGAACATCAGATGCTGGATACCTCACGCGTAGACTTGTCGAAGTAGTTCAACACATTATTGTACGTAGAACAGATTGTGGTACTATCCGAGCTATTTCCATGAGTCCTCGAAATGGAGTGACAGAAAAAATTTTTGTCCAAACCCTAATTGGTCGTGTATTGGCAGACGATATATATATGGGGATACGATGCATTGCCGCTCGAAATCAAGATATTGGGATTGGACTTGCCAATCGATTCATAACCTTTCGAGCACAACCAATATATATTAGAACCCCCTTCACTTGCAGGAATACATCTTGGATCTGTCAATTATGTTATGGAAGAAGCCCGACTCACGGCGACCTGGTTGAATTGGGAGAAGCCGTAGGTATTATTGCGGGTCAATCAATTGGAGAACCGGGGACTCAACTAACATTAAGAACTTTTCATACAGGTGGAGTATTCACAGGCGGTACTGCCGAACATGTACGAGCTCCTTATAATGGAAAAATAAAGTTCAATGAGTATTTGGTTCATCCCACACGTACTCGTCATGGGCATCCTGCTTTTCTATGTTCTATAGACTTGTATGTAACTATTGAGAGTCGGGATATTATACATAGTTTGAATATTCCACCAAAAAGTTTGATTTTAGTTCAAAATGATCAATATGTAGAATCTGAACAAGTGATTGCTGAGATTCGGGCCGGAACGTCTACTTTTCATTTTAAAGAGAGGGTTCGAAAACATATTTATTCTGAATCAGAGGGAGAAATGCACTGGAGTACCGATGTCTACCACGCACCTGAATATATATATAGTAATGTTCATCTATTACCAAAAACAAGTCATTTATGGATATTAGCAGGAGGTCCGTACAGATCCAGTATAGTGTCTTTTTCGATCCACAAGGATCAAGATCAAATGAATGTTCATTCTTTTTCTGTCGACGAAAGATATATCTCTGACCTCTCAATCACTAATGATCAAGTAAGACATAAATTGTTGGATCTTTCCGGTACTCTTAAAAAAGATAGGGAAATTATTGACTATTCAAGACTTGATCGAATCATATCCAACAGTCATTGGAATTTCATATATCCTTCGATTCTCCAAGAAAATTCTGATTTCTTGGCGAAAAGGCGAAGAAATAGATTTCTCATCCCATTACAATATGATCAAGAACGAGAGAAAGAACTAATACCCTCTTTTGGTATTTCGATTGAAATACCCATAAATGGTATTTTCCGTAGAAATAGTATTATTGCTTATTTTGATGATCCACGATATAGAAGAAAGAGTTCGGGAATTACTAAATATGGGACCGTAGAGGTGGATTCAATCGTAAAAAAAGAAGATTTGATTGAATATCGAGGAGCAAAAGAATTTAGTCCGAAATACCAAATGAAAGTGGATCGGTTTTTTTTTATTCCCGAAGAGGTGCATATCTTACCCGGATCTTCGTTCATAATGGTCCGGAACAATAGTATCATTGGAGTAGATACACAACTCGCTTTAAATACAAATACAAAAAGCCGAGTAGGTGGATTAGTCCGAGTGGAGAGAAAAAAAAAAAGTATGGAACTTAAAATCTTTTCTGGAGATATTCATTTTCCCGGAGAGACGGATAAGATATCCAGACACAGCGGCATTTTGATACCACCAGGAACGGAAAAGGAAAAAAAAAATTCTAAGGAATCAAAAAAAAAATTGAAAAATTGGATCTATGTCCAACGGATCACACCTACCAAAAAAAAGTATTTTGTTTTGGTTCGGCCCGTAGTCACATATGAAATAGCTGATGGGATAAATTTAGCAAAACTTTTCCCGCAGGATCTCTTGCAGGAAAAAGATAATGTCCAACTTAGAGTTGTCAATTATATCCTTTATGGAAATGGAAAGTCAATTCGAGGAATTTATCACACAAATATTCAATTAGTTCGGACTTGCTTAGTCTTGAATTGGGACCAAGAAAAAAAGGGTTCTATAGAAGAGGCTCATGCTTCCTTTGTTGAGGTAAGGGCAAATGATCTGATTCGCGATTTCATAAGAATTGAGTTAGTCAAGTGTACTATTTCATATACCGGAAAAAGGTATCATACGGCGGGTTCGGGATTGATTCCAACTAATGGATTAGGTCGCACCAATATCAATCCTTTTTATTCCAAAACGAGGATTCCATTAGTTACCCAGCATCAAGGAACTATTGGTACGTTATTGAATCGAAATAAGGAATGCCAATCTTTGAGAATTTTGTCATCATTCAATTGTTTTCGAGTTGGTCCATTCAACGGTTCGAAATATAACAATGTGGCAAAAGAATCGAATCCCATAACTCCAATTAGGGATTTGTTGGGCCCCTTAGGTACTATTGTACCTAAAATAATGAACTTTTATTCATCTTACCATTTAATAACTCATAATCAGATCTTGTTAAACAAATATTGGCTATTTGACAATTTTAAACAGACTTTCCAAGTATTTGAAGTACTTAAATACTGTTTAATAGATGAAAATAGGAGGATTTTAAATCCCAGTCCGTGCAATAATATCATTTTGAATCCATTCCATTTAAATTGGTGCTTTCTACATCACAATTATTGTGAAGAGACATCTACGATAATTAGCATTGGACAATTTCTTTGTGAAAATATATGTCTAGTTAAATATGGACCACACATAAAAAAATCTGGCCAAATTTTAATTGTTCATGTTGACTCCTTAATTATAAGATCAGCTAAGCCCTATTTGGCCACTCCAGGAGCGACTGTTCATGGACATTATGGGCAAACCCTTTCTGAAGGAGATACATTAGTTACATTTATATATGAAAAATCCAGATCTGGTGACATAACGCAAGGTCTTCCAAAAGTGGAACAAATCTTAGAAGTGCGTTCAATTGGTTCAATATCGATGAACCTTGAAAGGAGAGTTGAAGGTTGGAACGAACGTATACCAAGAATTCTTGGAATTCCTTGGGGATTCTTAATTGGCGCCGAGCTAACCATAGCCCAAAGTCGTATCTCTTTGGTTAATAAGATCCAAAAGGTTTATCGATCCCAGGGGGTCCAGATCCATAATAGACATATAGAGATTATTGTACGGCAAGTAACATCAAAAGTGTTGGTTTCAGAAGATGGAATGTCTAATGTTTTTTTACCTGGAGAATTAATTGGATTGTTGCGAGCGGAACGAGCGGGGCGTGCTTTAGACGAAGCGATCTGTTATCGGGCAATTTTATTGGGAATAACGAGGGCATCTCTGAATACTCAAAGTTTCATATCCGAAGCAAGTTTTCAAGAAACTGCTAGAGTTTTAGCAAAAGCTGCTCTACGGGGTCGTATTGATTGGTTGAAGGGTCTGAAAGAAAATGTTGTTCTGGGGGGAATTATCCCTGTCGGTACTGGATTCAAAAAATTAGTGCACCGTTCAAGACAAGACAAAAAGATTCATTTGGAAATCAAAAAGAAAAATCTATTCGAGTTGGAAATGAGAGATATTTTGGTACACCATAGAGAATTTTTTTGTTCTTGTGCCCCAAGCAATTTCCATGACACACCAGAAAAATCATTTACACGAATTCATAATTCCTAAAGAGAGATTTATTCTTTTTACTTTCTAGTTATTGATTTGGTAATAAACAAAATTCGGAAATTAAGTTAAGTAATAAAAAAAATTAATGGTTTGGGCTGTGTATCAACGGTCAATCCCGGTAGAAGGTTCCGTAGGAACAATTATTTATTTGTAAAAAAAAAAAAAAAGAGAAAGCGTGGGAAAAATGACAAGAAGATATTGGAACATCCATTTGGAAGAGATGATGGAAGCAGGAGTTCATTTTGGTCATGGTACTAAGAAATGGAATCCTAGAATGGCCCCTTACATCTCTGCAAAGCGTAAAGGTATTCATATTATAAATCTTACTAGAACTGCTCGTTTTTTATCAGAAGCCTGTGATTTAGTTTTTGATGCAGCAAGTCGAGGAAAAAACTTCTTAATTGTTGGTACCAAAAATAAAGCAGCGGATTTAGTAGCATCGGCTGCAATAAGGGCTCGATGTCATTATGTTAATAGAAAATGGCTCGGTGGTATGTTAACGAATTGGTCTACTACGGAAACGAGACTTCATAAGTTCAGAGATTTAAGAGCAGAACAAAAGATGGGGAAACTCAACCGTCTCCCTAAAAGAGATGCAGCAATGTTGAAAAGAAAATTATCTACTTTGCAAACATATTTGGGCGGGATCAAATATATGACTGGGTTACCCGATATTGTAATCATCGTTGATCAACAAGAAGAATATACAGCTCTTCGAGAATGTGTCATTTTGGGAATTCCGACGATTTGTTTAATCGATACAAATTGTGACCCAGATCTCGCAGATATTTCGATTCCAGCCAACGATGATGCTATAGCTTCAATCCGATTGATTCTTAACAAATTAGTATCCGCAATTTGTGAGGGTCGTTCTAGCTATATAAGAAGTCGTTGATTATGATTATGTTATGATTAAGAATAATAAGATTAGTTAATGTTGATTATTTTGATTTATTGGATCGGTTACTATTCTTGTCTTGCATTTTTTTAAAGAGATAAAATGGGATATTGATATTATGTTATGTGATTTCTTGGTATCCTAACTATATGATTAATGATGAAAGTATATGAGTTGAGAAAGAGATGGTTGAATCAAAATAATTTTTTTTGAAGTTCGATTTCTGTCAGAGGACAATATGAATGTTATGCCATGTTCCATTAAAACACTCAAAGGGTTATACGATATATCAGGTGTAGAAGTAGGCCAACATTTATATTGGCAAATAGGAGGTTTACAAATTCATGCCCAAGTACTTATCACTTCTTGGGTCGTAATTACTATCTTATTAGGTTCAGTCATCATAGCTGCTCGGAATCCACAAACCATTCCGACCGATGGTCAGAATTTCTTCGAATATGTCCTTGAATTTATTAGAGACTTGAGCAAAACTCAGATTGGAGAAGAATATGGTCCTTGGGTTCCCTTTATTGGAACTATGTTCCTATTTATTTTTGTTTCTAATTGGTCAGGTGCCCTTTTACCTTGGAAAATCATACAGTTACCTCATGGGGAGTTAGCCGCCCCCACAAATGATATAAATACTACTGTTGCTTTAGCTTTACTCACGTCAGTGGCATATTTTTATGCGGGTCTTAGCAAAAAAGGATTGGGTTATTTTGGAAAATACATTCAACCAACTCCAATACTTTTACCAATTAACATCCTAGAAGATTTCACAAAACCTTTATCTCTTAGTTTTCGACTTTTCGGGAATATATTGGCTGATGAATTAGTAGTTGTTGTTCTTGTTTCTTTAGTACCTTTAGTAGTTCCTATACCTGTCATGTTTCTTGGATTATTTACAAGTGGTATTCAAGCTCTTATTTTTGCAACTTTAGCCGCGGCTTATATAGGGGAATCAATGGAGGGTCATCATTGATTAGTTTTCGAAATAGTCTTTTTTTTTTAAGCTTACCACGATTGAGGCAATGCATGCTTGGGGTTCTTAGTTGGGGAACATAATAGATAGAAATACATATATATCTATGTATATATGACTAGAGTTGTAGGAGACAAGATAGACGATATTACGAAAGGAGACAAGATAGACGATATTACGAAATGGCGGCTGGGTTAGGGGGGTCACACTAGATAAATGGAATGTCTATAAGTCCAGCCACAGTCCCCGTATATCTTTCGAAGAATTATTCTAGAATCCGATTCAATATAAAATGTGGGCGGTTTGCGTTATGAAAGAAACAAATGTATATGTGATATTAGATATATACTAGTTATATAGGGGTTATCCCTATCTATATTAATTATTAATTTCATTTTTTTTATTCGAAGTTTTAGTTACTTCGACTCAATAGATTTTAGTGATCAAATAAGTAATAATTCATTGGTTGATTGTATCATTAACCATTTTTTTCTTTGGTGTGAGGAACCTATCATCATGAATCCACTGATTTCTGCCGCTTCCGTTATTGCTGCTGGATTGGCCGTAGGGCTTGCTTCTATTGGACCTGGAGTTGGTCAAGGTACTGCTGCAGGCCAAGCCGTAGAAGGTATTGCGAGACAACCAGAAGCAGAAGGAAAAATACGAGGTACTTTATTACTTAGTCTAGCTTTTATGGAAGCTTTAACAATTTATGGATTGGTTGTGGCATTAGCACTTTTATTTGCAAATCCTTTTGTTTAATTTCATCCTAGAATGAAAATGTAAAAAAGTACGTAACGTACTTTTTCTTATGTTATTAACTTGTTGCCGTTTGTTTCTGTGAATTATATCACTCCTACAATTATGTATTTGTTGCGACAATACCCCGGGAAGGACTGATTTGAGGATGAGGAATTAGTGGATTCGCTCGCTTTCTTCCTTCCCGTCCTTAGTTTAGTACGATGGAATTTTTACTTTTCTTTTACGAAGTGTTTGAACAAAGGAGATATTTTGCAATTGACATGAGACCCAGGACCTAACTTAATAAGTATCTTATCGGAAACTTCAAAAAAAAAGAAGAAATTTTGTAATTCTCAAATTCCATAAATAGATTTAATCTACTCCCATTAAGAACCGGAAATTAAGAAAAAGAAATCGATAAAAAAGAACGACTCAAGTGATACAAAAAGAACTCTGTTCTTTGTTAGTCCTATCTATAAGAGGAGAGCATATGAAAAATGTAACCGATTCTTTCGTTTCCTTAGGCCACTGGCCATCTGCCGGGAGTTTCGGGTTTAATACCGATATTTTAGCAACAAATCCAATAAATCTAAGTGTAGTGCTTGGTGTATTGATTTTTTTTGGAAAGGGAGTGTGTGCGAGTTGTATATTTCAAGAATAGGTTGGATCCAACCGACTGTACTTTATTACTGTACTTTATTTATCTTATTTTATATATATTATTTTTTATTTTTATATTATAGTTTTATTTTTATATTATAGTTATAGGATAAATAGGAAAAAAGTGCATAATCTCGACGAATTCCTTCTGAGTAAATTCATAAATCATATGTAAGAACCATAGCATTTCGTTATTCATTGGTAAGTCAACTTTGATTCTCTATCAACCAACCAATAATGTGAGACCATTAACATGGTTAAAGCTAAACTGTTTGAAGTCCGGGCACAATATGGTACTCTTTCTACCACTACGTTAAAACCGAAATGGTTTCAAAAAAAAAAATAGTTGGTAATTTTTCCGATATATAACACTCATATCGATAAAATGATTTGAACCATTTACTAGAATAAATAAAGGGCACCTTGCCCTTTATTATCCAATGCCGAATCGACGACCTATGTATAAAAAAGAGGAATTTTTGGATTTGCATAAAAAAAGGAAATAAAATGAAAAAAAAAAATAATATATACATATAAATATAATATTAATATTTTCAATTAAATAAAGTTTTCAATTAAATAAAGAACAAATAAAAAAACAACTTTGCTGACAATTATAGATTTTT